GATAGATCTAAAAAAGATCCCTCGTTACTGCTCAGAAGAGCAGTAATAGGTAGGATGACAGGATTTGAACCCGTGACATTTTGTACCCAAAACAAACGCGCTACCAAGCTGCGCTACATCCCTTTCAATTGGTTTACAGTATCATTGTAAAGAATTCCTGTCTTGTTTTCCACATCCTTCGTTTTTTTCTCATATCAGATAACAAACATATATATTATGTAATTAAAATAGAATTAAAAAAATGACTTTTTTGACGAAAATTCTCTCAATTTCAATTTTACATAAAAAGGCGGTTCCATTTGAAAATGGAATCTATACGATCATTCTAGTAGACAATATTTCAATTCTAATTTTGAAAACGGGGGGGTTACGTATAAAAATACAAGAACTTACTAACTACATGTACATATGTAGTTATATATATTACTATATATATTGTAATACAATAAAGAAGGAGGATTTCAAATGCGAGATCTAAAAACATATCTTTCCGTAGCACCGGTACTAAGTACTCTATGGTTCGGTTCGTTAGCAGGTTTATTAATAGAGATTAATCGTTTATTTCCAGATGCATTAACATTTCCCTTTTTTTCATTCTAGTTATTAACATTATAAAGGGTTAAAAATTTTAGAGATACGATCAACGATCGGGGACTAATTCTCCCCCCCCCCCCCTTTTTTTCGAATTATTTTTTTAGAATAAATTTGAAAAAGGGGGGGCAAAAGGTCATAAAAAGGAGGGTTCAGAATCCAATTCAATTTCAATTAGTATATAGAACAAAAAAGGTGCTGCTAGAGAAAGAGTATACTATGAGATACTTAAAAAAATCCTGTACAAAGATTTTAAATATAGTTTTCAAATTAATATTCATTGCAACGAAATATTTCAGAAAATTTTTTTATTTAACAGCTTCTATTTTTTTGGTTCTTGTTCTTTCTGGATCCTAAAATTAAAATAGAAGATTGGGTTGAATCATAAATCCAAAGGAGGTTTCATGGCCAAGGGTAAAGATGTTCGAGTCACAATTATTTTGGAATGTACCAGTTGCGTTCGAAATGATATTAAGAAAGAATCGGCGGGAATTTCTAGATATATTACCCAAAAGAATCGGCATAACACCCCGAGTCGATTGGAATTGAGAAAATTTTGTCCCTATTGTTTTAAACATACAATTCACGGGGAAATCAAGAAATAGATCAAATTAAGTGCTTGTATGTCAACTTTTATTTTAAGAACAGGAATAATGATAGTATCTATATTCTATAATAATATATTATTACATATATATATAAATATAAACATATATATAAATATAAACAAATAAATCAATAGAAAGAAATCGAATCCTATATTCTTAATTCTATTCTATATAGAAATATAATCTATATAGAAATATAAATTGTTTTTATTTTCATCCGATCAAAATAGGATTTTAGAGATAAGGAATAAAAAATTATGAATAAATCTAAGCGACCTTTTACTAAATCCAAGCGATCTTTTCGTAGGCGTTTGCCCCCGATCCAATCGGGGGATCGAATTGATTATAGAAACATGAGTTTAATTAGTCGATTTATTAGTGAACAAGGAAAAATATTATCTAGACGGGTGAATAGAGTGACTTTAAAACAACAACGATTAATTACTATGGCTATAAAACAAGCTCGTATTTTATCTTTGTTACCTTTTCTTAATAATCAGAAACAATTTGAAAGAAGTGAGTCGACCCCTAGAACTACTAGCCTTAGAACCAGAAAAAAATAGACTTATTCTTCAATTGAATAACAATTCCAATCTGAAGGAATTCAAAAAGAGGTTAATATTTTGTTCGACAACTCCAATCAAGAATCAAAATTTGATTGTTACGTCTGTGTCTGTCATAAAAAAAAAAAAAAGAAAAGAATCGTCAAAAAGAAAAAGAATAACTCTTTTTTTAGCGACTATATACCCTCCTTTTGTTTTGATTACTTTTTTTCTAATACTAATTTCTACTCTACCTTCCCCGAGCTCATTCTCCTTAGAACTCTATTTCAAATATTTTAGTGGATTTCTTCCAATCGCCTTATTCTTTGATCTCATTCGAAATCGTATAAAGACAACTCCTATTTAATAGAGCTATTTGTGCAAGTATTTTCCGATTAAGAAGTAATTGCTTCTTGTACAGATTGTGTATGAATCTATTATAACTATGGAATACCCCCGTCTCGTGAATTACAGCATTTAGTCTAGTGATCCATAAACGACGAAAATCTCTTTTTCTTTTACCCCTATCCCGATGAGCCGAAACTAAAGCTCTTATTCTCTGTTGAGTCATAGTTCGTGTAAGTCGTGAATGAGCCCCTCGAAAGCTTGATGCAAATAAACGAAGTTTTGTTCTACGCCTCCGAGCTATATACCCGCGTTTAATTCTAGTCATTGAATAAATCAAACTTTGATGAATAACTAATTCTTTTTTTCGTTATTCTTTTCCTCTTTACTAGTCATTAATAACCAAACGAATTATTCCAATGTATAAAAAAAATTCCAATGGCTTTTGCTAATCTAACCTTCCCGACCACTATTTTTTGCTAGGTATTTTCCTTTGCTTTGAAAGGAGAAATTGCCTTGATACTTGATATAAAAAATAGAATAACTACAAAAAGTAGTAAATAGAAATGGATAAATAGTGGGTTCCTTCGTTTCTATGGTTACTTCGAAAACGGTGAGGTCCTCTCTATACACCGGAGCTCCTTCTTTTAATTAATCAATACTATGGGTAACTTGTACAATTCACATTCTTTGGCTCTACCCCATGAATATTCCAGTAATAGGTCTTTCACAATGAGATCCACTTTATACAGTAACGGTATTTCATTTTGAAAATTGATTTGGTCGTTTACCCTGTTAGTCCGTTCTTTTCTTTCAAGAGTGGAATTTTTTTAATAAAAAATGGAATTTCCCCCGCTTAATGGATAACCATTTGTTATCATTGGGGGTTTTCTAAAAAATGGAGTTGATTGGATTTGCACCAATGGAAACCATAAGTTTCAGACACAATAGAAGATATGAACGATCTATCTTTTTTAAATAATGAATCCAGTTCCTCCATTCTATTTTATTCACAGGTACTGATCCTTGATATTTCAAAAATAATTTACTTTTTGTGTCTCAGTCTATGATCTAAACGAGTCGCACATACACCCGAGTACATGTTCCTCGTCGCTGAGGGCATCCCCGAAGCGCTGGGGATTTCGTGACATTTCGGATTTGCTGTCTTGTATTTCTAATAAGTTGTTTAATGGTTGGCATACGGAATCATATAAATAATGGGCTGGTTTAGATTGGTTCTAACCGGCTAATTATGAATTACTTCTCTTCAATATATATTTTTGTTAATATTGAAGAGAATATGAAACTAAACCTTTAATTTAAAAAGATATAAAATTAGCAATTGTAGATTTGCATGAAATCGCTCCTATTTCTTATTGAACCGCTACAAGATCAACAATTCCATGAGCTTGGGCTTCTGTTGCTGACATAAAAACATCCCTTTCCATGTCTTCGGATACAACCCATATAGGTTTGCCCGTTCTTTGTACATAAACCCTTGTGATGGTTTCGCGAATTTTTAGTAGTTCTTCCGCTTCCAAGATAAATTCTCCCGTTTGTGCCTCATAAAACGAACTAGCGGGTTGATGGATCATTACCCTGATGATATAATAGAAAAGGTTCCTCGATTTCGCAGAATGAGGCGAGAGAACCAAAAAAACGGAGAAAATTGAATAACCGTACAGGCTTTTTTTGTGCATTGCATACGGCTCCACAATGGAATTTGCATTTTTGACCTTTCCTTTCGGCGAAAGAAAAAAAAGTATAGGTTGTATTATACACAGATCCATAAATGATCCAATTACCATACTTCTTTTTTGTAGGAGTTAAAAAAATACTATGATGGTTCCGTTGCTTTATATATATCATTTTTTTATTCGTCTATGATTAAGCAATCCCAAAGTGTCTTTTTTTTTTTTTATAAGCTTCTGGTGTGAAAACAAAGTTTGTGACGCTGAGATGTGCCCGAATAGGTAAGATATCATTTGAAATACCCCTTCCTTATCTCATACTACTCTTTCAATATATAATCTAATTTTTTTGAATCAAAAAATTTCATATCGAATTCGAAGTGCCATGCTATTATTACTTAACTAATTCATATTTCCGATGGCGAAGGCATAGTATTTTTTTCTCGAAAATAAAAAAAACTCGTTGGCGCCAAGCGTGAGGGAATGCTATACGTTTGGTAATTGCTCCTCCGACTAGGATAAAGGATGCTATTGAAGCGGCCAATCCCATGCCTATTGTCTGTACATCGGGTCGCACAAATTGCATAGTATCATAAATAGCCATTCCAGATATTACCCATCCACCAGGAGAGTTTATAAACAAATAAAGATCCTTGGTATCCTTTTCTATACTGAGATATATCATAAGACTAATAAGTTGATTCGAGATTTCGGTATCAACCTCTTGGCCTAAAAAAAATAATCTTTCTCGATAAAGTCGGTTGATTAGGATAAAATTTTATTCCTTAGGAGCCGTACAAGCACCTTTTGATGCATACGGTTCAACAAAAATTGTGAAAAAATCAATGTGTTCACCCCCCCACCCTTTTTTTCATAGAATGCTTTTATTTCTAACTTATAAGGGAAGGGCTTGCTCCCTTTTTATTTTGAAAAGTAAAAAAAAAGTTTTGGCCCCTTTTATTAGATATTAGAATTCTATAATAAAAAAACTGATTAGGCCTTTCAGACTAACTGGATTCATTGATATTTTTTTTTCATCGAGATTCAGTTGAAATAGCGATGGTTTTTTCTTGTTCCTGAACGGGCTTCTTCCTTTTTTTATTCTATTTTTTAGGTTTATGCTCTACCCCGAGTAAAAGGAAAAATTTGCCCGATTTTGATTTGCACATATAGGACAAATGAACCAACTACCGCGTCTTTTTTTTACTACTCCTTCTTTTTTTTTTTCAATTAATTTCTTTCACATGTCTTCTGTCAAATAGTGAACAAATTTTTAATTATATTATTTGATTTTATCAACAGTTTTAGATAACCCTGTTTCAATTTTTTGTATTTTTTAATAGAATTTGTTATCATAATTTTGCATATCATATTTGCATATCATATAAGTAGTAATTATAAAAATATTATATATTAATTATCAATTGGGTTTTTGCTAAACGGAGCCTGGATACTTGAATTTTTATTAGTCCGATCACGTAAACCATAAAAAAATTTTGATAATCTAATATCAATCTAAATACTCTCTGCATTTAATTCCACTTGATTTTTTGCGCTTCGCGTTACAAATTTTTGATAATTCAATCAATCTTTTTGGGCGAAACAGAGGATATCTCGATCGAGGGAGAAAATGGGGAAATCCCATATAGCCCAACATATCTGACAAGTCGCACTATATGTCAACCCAAGATGTATCGCCTTCTCCAGGACTTCGAAAAGGTACTTTTGGAACGCCAATAGGCATGAAATGAAAAAAAAGAGAATGAAGTTCTCTATTTCACTTTGATGTGGAAACGTAAGGCTGGGGTTTCATTTTTTTAATAATATTATCCTTTTTTCCTACTTTATTAATCATATTTAATACATAAGTTGAATAAGCTAAAATCAAATCTAAAATAAAAGTAAAGTAAGAGAGAATGAATCAAAATAAAGGAAATTTTTTACGAGCGGACTTCTGAATGATGAACAACAATAGCTATCTGGGTTCATATAAAATAGGATTCACCCCCATTGCGTATTGGTACTTATCGGATATAGAATAGATCCGCTTCCCTTTTTTCCTATGAATCGAATTGTTCCATTATTACTAACAGAATAGAACAAATATTAATCCTTTCTCCGAAATAATTACCTAAAAAAGGGGGGGTCCGTAACATAGTTTTTTCCAATGCAATAAAGTTACATAGTGTCCATTTTTCATTGATAAAGGGGTATTTCCATGGGTTTGCCTTGGTATCGTGTTCATACTGTTGTATTGAATGATCCCGGCCGTTTGCTTTCTGTTCATATAATGCATACGGCTCTAGTTGCTGGTTGGGCCGGTTCGATGGCTCTATATGAATTAGCAGTTTTTGATCCCTCCGATCCTGTTCTTGATCCAATGTGGAGACAAGGTATGTTCGTTATACCTTTCATGACTCGTTTAGGAATAACCAATTCATGGGGTGGTTGGAATATTACAGGAGGGACTATAACGAATCCGGGTCTTTGGAGTTACGAAGGGGTAGCCGGAGCACATATCGTGTTTTCGGGCTTGTGCTTCTTGGCAGCTATTTGGCATTGGGTATATTGGGATCTAGAAATTTTTTGTGATGAACGTACAGGAAAACCATCTTTGGATTTGCCCAAGATTTTTGGAATTCATTTATTTCTTTCCGGAGTGGCTTGCTTTGGTTTTGGCGCATTTCATGTAACAGGATTATATGGTCCTGGAATATGGGTATCCGACCCTTATGGACTAACTGGAAAGGTCCAACCCGTAAATCCGGCGTGGGGCGTGGAGGGTTTTGACCCTTTTGTTCCGGGAGGAATAGCCTCTCATCATATTGCAGCAGGGACGTTGGGTATATTAGCGGGCTTATTCCATCTTAGTGTTCGTCCGCCTCAACGTCTATACAAAGGATTACGTATGGGAAATATTGAAACCGTCCTTTCCAGTAGTATTGCTGCTGTCTTTTTTGCAGCTTTTGTTGTTGCTGGAACTATGTGGTATGGTTCTGCAACTACTCCCATTGAATTATTTGGTCCTACTCGTTATCAATGGGATCAGGGATACTTTCAACAAGAAATATATCGAAGAGTTAGTGCTGGACTAGCTGAAAATCAAAGTGTATCAGAAGCTTGGTCTAAAATTCCTGAAAAATTAGCTTTTTATGATTATATTGGTAATAATCCAGCAAAAGGGGGGTTATTCCGAGCGGGTTCAATGGACAATGGGGATGGAATAGCTGTTGGATGGTTAGGGCACCCCGTTTTTAGAAATAAAGAAGGGCGCGAACTGTTTGTACGCCGTATGCCTACTTTTTTTGAAACATTTCCGGTTGTTTTGGTAGACGGAGACGGAATTGTTAGAGCCGACGTCCCATTTAGAAGGGCAGAATCTAAATATAGTGTCGAACAAGTAGGTGTAACTGTTGAGTTTTATGGCGGTGAACTTAATGGAGTGAGTTATAGTGATCCCGCAACTGTGAAAAAATATGCTAGACGGGCTCAATTGGGTGAGATTTTTGAATTAGATCGTGCTACTTTGAAATCCGATGGTGTTTTTCGTAGCAGTCCAAGAGGTTGGTTTACTTTTGGGCATGCTTCGTTTGCTCTACTTTTCTTCTTTGGACACATTTGGCATGGTGCTAGAACCCTCTTCAGAGATGTTTTTGCTGGTATTGATCCAGATTTGGATGCTCAAGTGGAATTTGGGGCATTCCAAAAACTTGGAGATCCAACTACAAAAAGACAAGCAGTCTGATGCAACATTGCTTTTTTTCGTCTAGTTTCTGTTTGCGAGTTTATTTAATAGGTAGGGTACGGTAGGTAGGAATCTTGATTTAAATCGCTGCCGTTTCTTTTACTCTTTTTCTTTCTTTATCCGGAGGGATACGCCTAAGTAAACATAAACAAAACAGGTATGAAAGCTATAATTGTAAACCACGATCAAATTTATGGAAGCATTGGTTTATACATTTCTCTTAGTATCCACTTTAGGGATAATTTTTTTCGCTATTTTTTTTCGGGAACCACCTAAAATTTCAACCAAAAAATGAAATAATTTTTCATTATTTTCATTGACGCAATCAGCCTCCAAAATATTTGGAGGCTGATTACGTCAACTAATCCCCGTGTTCCTCGAATGGATCTCTTAGTTGTTGAGAGGGTTGCCCAAAGGCAGTATATAGAGCATACCCAGTAAAACTTACAAGTAACCCAGATATAAAGATGGCGACTAGGGTTGCTGTTTCCATTATTATAGAATTGAAAGACCACAACGGATCTATGCTAAGATCTTTTATTTACAATGGAATAGTATACAAAGTCAACAGATCGTAATGAATAAAAAATAAGATTTATGGCTACACAAACTGTTGAGGATAGTTCTAGATCTGGTCCAAGAAGTACTACTGTAGGGAAGTTATTGAAACCATTGAATTCCGAATATGGTAAAGTAGCTCCTGGATGGGGAACGACCCCTTTAATGGGTATTGCAATGGCTCTATTTGCGGTATTCCTATCTATTATTTTGGAGATTTATAATTCTTCTGTTCTACTGGATGGAATTTCAGTGAATTAGACTGAGAAGAATCTTTAAGTCTTAACTTTTCGTTCGATACAAAAAAGTAAAGTATGTAGGTCTAAAAATTTTAGCCTATTCTCCTTTGGTAGTTCGACCGCGAAATTTTTTCTGCATTGTATATTTCCGGAATATGAGTGTGTGACTTGTTAGAATTGACCCTATGGATAGTACAGAGAATGGGGTCTGTCATCTTTATCAAGATGTTTTTACTTCGTCGGATATTGATTCAAGTATCTGGAGCACGAAATAGATCAAATAGATCACAAAGTATTCGAACTATGATTCATACTTAATACTCAGACCTCGTAGCCGGACTTCTTTCGGTTCTATCTTTTAATAAATCAAAATATTTTTCTGCTTTTAAACTCTTATTTGGATGAAAGGGCAGACGCTTCTTTGTATTTTATGTTTTTAATCATTCTAGCTATTTTTTTGATTGAATAAGTAATGATCCAATGGTTCTCACTCAGTGAACTTTGGACTTTGAAGGTTTCATTGAATTATCGCGGTTCTCGTATGAATCTGAGGTTTCAATTGATTAGTTAAGTAGGGTCTTAACAAGAGAATTCCTATCAATAATAAAGAAAACAAGAAGAAATCTGCATTCCCATTACATACAAATACCAAATAAAAAAGACAATAAAGATAGGTAATCTAGAAGATTCAAGAGGCCTGTAACGATCAACACAACATAAAGATGTATGAGCTGACTTGATTTTTTGGCATTTAACCACAAAGAAGAGCTTCCGCGTTTTGACTCTTTCATATCCTTAAATAATATTGAATGAGAGAAGTTTAAAACTTTATATTCCATATCCGTTTCAATCAGTATTTGGATTTTTTTTTGTTTGAGCTGTACGAGATGAAATTCTCATATACAGTTCTTGGAGGGGGAGTAACCTTGGTTTACCTATCTCAATAAAGTTTATGATTGGTTCGAAGAACGTCTTGAGATTCAGGCGATTGCAGATGATATAACTAGTAAATATGTTCCTCCGCATGTCAACATATTTTATTGTCTAGGAGGAATTACCCTTACTTGTTTTTTAGTACAAGTAGCTACGGGATTTGCTATGACTTTTTATTACCGTCCAACTGTTACTGAGGCTTTTGCTTCTGTTCAATATATAATGACTGAAGCTAACTTTGGTTGGTTAATCCGATCAGTTCATCGATGGTCGGCAAGTATGATGGTCCTAATGATGATCCTGCACGTATTTCGTGTATACCTCACCGGCGGTTTTAAAAAACCTCGCGAATTAACTTGGGTTACTGGTGTGGTTCTGGGTGTATTGACCGCATCTTTTGGTGTAACAGGTTATTCTTTACCTTGGGATCAAATTGGTTATTGGGCAGTCAAAATTGTAACAGGTGTACCTGACGCTATTCCGGTAATAGGATCCCCTCTTGTAGAATTATTACGCGGAAGTGCTAGTGTTGGACAATCCACTTTGACTCGTTTTTATAGTTTACACACTTTTGTATTACCTCTTCTTACGGCTGTATTTATGTTAATGCATTTCCTAATGATACGTAAGCAAGGGATTTCTGGTCCCTTATAAATAATATAGATTCTAGATATTTGTAATTACTCAGTTATCTTATTACTTGGTGAAGGAACGATAGTATTTTATTGCTATAAATATGGATTATTAA